CTGGTTCCTTCATTATTTTAGCAAAAGTTCCTGCGGCTCGAGCCAGCTTTGCGCCTTGACCTGGATGACATTCAATATCATGTACCCATGTTCCTATACGTATATCGGCTAATGGTATGCAATTTCCTATTTGAGAATTTAGATCAAGTATCTCGTATCTATAAGCAGGGGGGCGTGGCCAAGAAGCAGCCAGCTGACTGCCCCCTTCCACTCGGCCTTTCTTCGCTGTGTGAACAAGGTCTTAGTATGTATGGGCATTCTGGGCAGGTCGCAATAAGTCGCTGGTCGAAGGTTTAGACCAATCGCAATTCATCACCATCTTGCCCGCTTCCAATTGATGACTGGCTATTATATAAGTGTTGCCCTAAGCCCCTGTGCTGGGGCTCGGCTCCCGAACCGTACGTGAGCTGCCTCGTACGGCTCTTCCTAAGAACTTGAAGCCCCCTCTCTCTAAATAGAAAAAAAATGCATTTACAAGACAAAAAAGACTTTTTCAAAAAGCCTTCGCCCTCCTATTCAACGGGGCTATTAGAGAAGCAGCTTCGTTCCTTGACTTCTTTGCTCAGTCAAGCTTCCTTGTTCCTTAGTGTAGTCTCGGTCCATAGTTTAAGACTCCGTTCCTTATAGCCTAGTCTATATCCACAGCTGACGTGACTCCGTACCGACGCCTTTCCCTTTGTAGACGGCTAAGTTACTTCGTAACCTTAACGTACTTTCTTTTTTACTGTAGCATAGGCCTTCGTCGGGCTTTCGTCCCTTCGCCTATAGGCGGCGGCTTGGCTTCGCTATTGCTCATGACTTGGTATAGAGCCGTGTAGTCGTCGGCCTTCCCACCAGAATGCCTCTGTAGTCGTAGTCTTGTAGTCGGCATTCCTCAGAATGCCTATGATATAGTGGTCGGCCTTTCGAATGCCCCCTTCCTTACTTTTCTGAGAAGCCCTTTACGACTATAAAGGACAGGGGGCTGTTCACCTTTGGAAACTTAGCTACTTAAGTACTACTCAATACTAAAGTCAAGGCGAACGGCATTCTGTTGTACAGCTACTTAATCTTAATAGTACAACAACTGTCGTACTACTAAAGTACCAAGGAAACCTTTGGTTCCCTTTGTTTGAATAAACGCCGCCTATTTTAGTTTACATTCATTACAAAGTAAACCAAGCCTAACCGGTCACGACATGTTCTTTGTTGATATTTATTGAGGAGTTTGATAGAGTTTAGCTGACTGAATCCATAAACCTAGAAAGTAACCGTCACTGGTACTTTTTTTACTCTATAGGTAGGTATCGGTGGGCCTTGCATAATGTAGTTGTAGTTAAGGCTGCATTGAAGTAGCGCTTTTTTTTTGAAGATCTACTGAAGTACCAAAGGCGAACGGGGCTCCCAGGCCGGGACGTCTAGCAGAATGCTTGGCCTCCTGCGCTGGAAGCGACGCCCGAAGGGTGAGCTTCTGGCGGTTAGCTTAACGCACTAGATAATAGGCATTAGGCATTCTGAGCTAGAAGGAGGCAAGCAAATGAAGGGAGGCATTACGGGCCGACTACAAGAAGCAAAGCTTCGTAGACTCGACAAGTCGCTTATAGAATGCCGACTACTAAGTGAAGACCTTCCACTTAATAAGGGAAGGGGGGAGGGAAGCGAAACTTAGCGAGCTTTATAAGGCCGACCACTACATAAGCCGCTGGCGGAGAAAGCTCTTCGAGCTTCCCTTCATTCGTTGCTAAGCCAAGGTCCCAGGTCTCCGAGTCAGCCCGCGCTTTTTCGAAGAATCCTGCACCCATGGGCATACGGCCTGGCAGGCCTTCCCTTTCCGCCGGAGCTTCATGGGCGTTGCCCCGTTCCCCAATCAGATGTTTGGATGTGAGCTATACTCCGCGAGGAGCCAACCGGGCGTATGGCCTTGCCTTGCCATTTGACCTCTCTTCCCGTGTGACTAGGAATGCTCAGTGACAACCTCTCAATTGTCACCGCCTGGCCTCTCTTGCTACCACGGTAGCACCTAGTGTGGTCAGCACCAATCGTGTTCGGGCAACGAAGCTTACACTCATTCACATTGGTTCATCCTGCTATGCCCTGGGCCTTTTGCTCTTCTAACGTAAAAGGTGGCCGGCCATTCGTCAAGGCCCAGGAATCCGCTGGACATCTCAGCGGCGGGATTGGATACCCGCATCCGATCGAAGTTCCATTTTAGTGCCCCCCTAACATAAAGGGGAGCTCTTTCTAGGGGGGTCGCTTCGCGCAAGACATTGCTTAGGACCAACGGGTCACACGACAGGTGCACGATCGACTTTGCACGTTCCATCCTTCGGCCCTTCGCCTATCGGCTTGGCAGGCAAGCTACCTTGATCCGTCTTCGGCTTCGATTCGTTATGCTCAGCAGCTCCAACAAGCCCTAAAGTCTCTTGCCGCCTAAAACTCTGCCAAGAAAGCGCTGCTTTACGTTTGATCCTATGTGCCCAGAGAATGCTATGCGTTCTCCACTTTCGGATCTCGCAAAGAGAGAACGTGTTTTTTCCTCTTACTTTCTCTCTCATTCGCGGAGCGAAGAAAGCGGGCTTTGCCCCAGCTACCGCTATCCTTGGGAAACCAAAAGAGCTACCGAAGGAAAGGGGTGCAGTCTCTCCCTTGGCCTTTGGAGAGGAGAGGGCAGAGAAGAAAACGTCCTTCGCGCAAGTTTTTTTGCTTCCTGCGCCCTTACTAGTAAAGGGGCCCTTCGACCAAGGAGGCATTCTGGTGGGAAGGCCGACCACTACATAAGCCGCCATCAGTCCAGGAGAGAAGGAAGCTACCTTTCTTTGATCCACCTTCCCGGGCAGGGAAGAGAACGAAAATGGACCGCGGATGGTGGTCGTGGTAGGTTCGAGGATCTTACGCGGTGGAGCGAACTCTTCTATCGTGTTGCATTTCCTCTGGCGGCCTAGCTGCACCCCCTCGATCCATCGTACTGGAGCGATTCGAGAAGAACGATTAGGGTCATATTCTATCCTTTCTACAATGCCCATAGACGAAGTGCTTCGTTTCAGATCAATTCTTCGCTGCAATCGCTTCGATCCACCCCCTCGGTGAAAAACCGTAATACGCCCTGAGGAATTCCTACCAGCAGACTTCCCTGTACTCAAAGTGAATTGTCTAAGTGCTCTCCCCTCTTGGCTTTGTCTCATTGTCTATCTCGTAATCATTCGATTCCGTCCTACTCCTACTCCTCTTTCATCGTCGTTGGTCCTTCTTTCACTTGCTGGTAAAGATGCTCGATTGCAGCTGTCAGCTACCTCTGCCTGGCTGCTGCTTGCTCGACCATCTCTTAAGAGATTTCCAAATCGACTATTTTCATCCTGAATCCCACCCATTCTAATCCAAGAGAAGCATTGGAGAATACTTTCTTCCGGACTATTCTGTGACATCACAAGTCTATAACAGAAGAAAGATGGGTCCGCTATCTCCCTATGGCTTTCTAAGAAGCTAGACCCAATAACCAATAATCAGCCCTTAGGTGCAGCCATCTCTTTCTTTCTGGAGGTATCTTCCGAATCGACTTTATACGAATTGGGTTTGTTAAGCATATAAAGAGGGTTCTTCCTTTCTAATAGAAGGGGGGCTCGGGGGATCTCAAGAATCGGAGAGGGAACGAGGAAGCGGCGTTAGCTTCAAGAGAATCTCCTCCGGCCGGCCGAACTAGCATTGGCGATGGGGGTTGCAGTCTTGCTTTTATAGGAGCGAGACCTTTGATTGTACTAGATTGGGTACTTCAAATTAGAATAGATGAAGTGAGCTCGGGGCCAATGCTAATGTAGGACCCGAGCGTTCATTGTCTACTCTAGTGGGAGGGAGTGAACGGACTGACCGCTTTCCTCTTATATGTCTCTTTTTCTTTCTGTTTCGAGTAGATTTTATGTCTTTTCCTCCGTTCTTAATATAATACTATGAATAGCCCTTTTATTTTTGAGGGAGGGGTAAACCCAACCCAATCTCAACATTCAAGGGCTTGAGTCAATCTCCTGAATCCGCTGGATCAACTACCACTTAACACTACTGGGACTTAATTTTTTCATATCCCCTCTACAGAACCTACTTTGGAATACAATGAGTTGCCGGTTTTTGAATGAAGGGGTAGTCTCTGCTGCTAGTGAAAGCGGGTACGGTAAGGGACGGGCAAAGGAAGGACACTACTCGACTGGATCCAAGGTCAACGACCCATGGTGGAGAAGAACCTGTGCTTGATGGGCTCGAGAAAGCCTTAGCTTCCCAGGGTTTCCGGACCCCTTAGAAAAGAGATTAAAAGTACACCACGAATCTCTTGTCTGTTGGAGGTGATTATTCTCTTTCTAGGTGGTAGTTTTTAGGTGATTGTTATGCGCCCTTCTCTCTCTGTTCCCGTCTTAGTTCTATGCTTCCTATACCGCATGCTCCAGTAAGAGATCAGTCTGCCAATGACACTGCCAATGTGGATTGGTATTCGTCGTATCGGAAGTCTTGCTAATAAAAGACTTCCAAGCCTATGTGGATCGGCAGTGTGGTCTTTATAGTAATAGTTGTTGCGTTGCCAAGGCCGCCCCACGCGCGAATGGCATAAATCCAATTGGGTAGGAGCGGTTCTCTCTTTTAAGTTAACGAGTAAGCTCCCTTGTGCAAGCGCTAGTGAGTCTTCCAAGTGAGTGGAATGCTTAATGTACTTCGGTCGAGTGACTTTCTTACGCTTCTTCTTTCTTTCGTCTAAGTGGCTTCTCCTTTTGTTTTAGTCGAGCCAAGCTTCACGCTTTACTGCCTGCCTTTTTCTTTTATTTTAAAAGGCTATACAGACTATTCTATTGTTACCGTTACCTCCTCCTAATAGGAAGAAGAGCACTATTAACGGGGGAAATTCCCTTTTCTTCTATTCAAGGTGGGCCAGTGAGAGAAAGCTTTCGACAAGAAGTGGTATCTTTATTGATCAAGATATAGTGAGTGTGAAGTATACCGCACCGTGGGTACAAGATCGAAATGGATTGGAAGCCAAGTGAGATGTCTGTCTAATAGTAAGGAGGTCTCTAATGGAATCTAGTGGTAATGGATGCCCTATAAATATCCTATATAATCTAAAATGAAAAGTGAAGCGAAAGGCCCCTTAGTTTAGTAAGATGAAAGAGTTCAATCAGGCTCTCTTTAGTGACTTTACTTCCTTGAAGCAAGCACGAAGACGGATGCAGCAAGACCGGAAGACCAGCAACCCGAAGACCTGGCCTGGTACTCTAATTCAAGACGGATTTCATCCCCTCTGGACAGCAAAGACTGGAGCGAACTCAAGCAAGCCCTAACTAAAGCAGCTTACTGAAAGTGGCTTGAGCATTAACCTTTTCTTTTCATTTAGAAGAGAAAGAAATCCAGCAGAAGGGAACCCATGAACCAAGGGTAGCAATTCCTATTGAAGATAGATGCTATTCCGCCCATTGATTCCTTCTACCATTCGGGCTTAAGCGGGTGGGACTAGAAAGCTCTTTCGCCTTAGAACAAGCAGTGGGTGCATGTGAGTCTCATCTCTATCAGAAAGAAGGACTACAAGCACGGGTTAAGCAATCGCCTATGGAACTTTTATTTGGTCTTCCGTCTACTCGGATTAAGAGTCGAGTGAGTATCCCCGTCTACTTTGTCTCGCTCCTAGGATTTGAGGTTACGGAAGTGGTGGCTCTGAATAGAATAGACCTACCTTGGCTTGATAAGCCTAGCGATCTCGGTATAAATAGTGGACGAAATTCCTTTCTTTTTCAGCCCTTTCTGTGCTGTGCTTCATCTTTCTCTTTTTTCGGTGATCCCAGTCCTGCTCTTTTGAATGAGAATAGACCCTTCGTTAGACCTTAGAATGAAAGAGGAGCTCATCAGTCCCGAGAAGACAGTCTCCCTATAAGGAAGTGTAGCGAACTCGTAATACCGCTCCGTGGGTACAAACGGAAAGCGTTAAGCTATGCCAGCAGTTCCTCTGAAGGAAGTCCCTTTCCGGATAGAACCTTTGAAAGCAGAGGCGCCTCCTTTGGTGGATTGTAATAATAGAGCCGTAAACCCCTCTTCACCGAAGTAACTACCCGAAAACCGCTTTTACAAATACAGGACGTAAGCATCATGCATGGGTGGGAACTAACTTGAGTACTATCTCCTCTCCCTTATGGTCGAGCGGATTCCATCTTCTCCCCGAAGTAGCACATCTGAAAGCCTCGTATTTACAGGTTGCGGGAGCTAGGCATGAGGGTAGGGACCCCTTTCATTCGTAGCACGACATGACATAAGCTACTTCTGGACAGGCAATAGATAGAATAGTAATAATAGCCGGGGCAACCTTTGGCTGGATTGAATCCTTCTAGGAAGTACAATTCCTGCGATTAGCTATCTATTTTCACCTAGACATAGCTAAACTTCGATTCCTTGGCCACTTAGATATAGATAGAACTCTCTTTTTATTTACAATGAGGACATAGATACCATGCAGTAACCAGAAAAGAATCCAATTCCTGAGCCCACACCGGGAGTCAGAAAGGAGAGAGAGGATTAGATACTATACCCGTGAAGGAGGGATAAAGGGCACTCACCTACCCTCTGACAAAGACCGAAAGAACTCAAAAGAAAAAGGAAACCAATACTTAACAAGAATTGGAGGGGATAACAAAGATTGCCAACTCAAAATACAGGAAGAAAAAGACTGGTTTGGTTCGCTATTCGTTATTTACACTGGGGACTTAGTCAGACAGCGAGAAAAATCACAGAAAGAGATCTCCTCCACTTTCTTTAAAACAGGTATGGATTCCGCTTTGATTCTCTAAAGCAGGGGATGACTACTTGATTAATGCAGGTAGTGAGGCCATCTTCTCTATTGCAGGTATTTCTTCTGGTTGAACTCCAATTAGCGGAATCTGAATCTACTCTAACTACGCCCTAGTAAGAAGAATAGATAGAGGGCTCTTGCCCAGATACAACTCCTGACTCACAGCATTCGGGCGAACACACGGGCTCAGTACTATCCTATTAAGACGCTTAGATACGATTAGATACCTGTTCGAGAACAGATAGAAGGATGAAAATCAATCCGGACTCGTGGATTCCACTCAATCCCCTGACTCTTTTGTCTGAAAAGAACTCCGGACTGTTGGATGAAAATCAGTTAACCGAGTCGCTCGAGTGGGAGAGCATTCCCTCGTCAATCCGACGTCCTTCGAGGCGGCACTCAGTCATAAACCCCTCTCAATCCGTAACTCCAAGTCAAGTAGTTCCTTCAGCTGTGAGTTATAGCTCAGTAGTGAAACCCAGAGTTCTCGCTCAGTAGTTAACCCTGTAGTTACGTCCGCTTTGAGTTCAAGGGTTGCATCTTCAGCAAGGAAGGGTCCTCTTGGAAATGTACCCTGCTCCTTCTACCGCTGCTAGTATCCTTGTTCTTCTACTCGCAGGCAGGGCGGCTCTTGCTATTGTTGCTAGGATCCTCTTCTCCTATTGGTTGCTAGTCCCGGGCTTCTAGGACAAAGTGTAAAGAGAAGAGTTAGAGCTTTCTCCTCTATGAGGAATGAAGTGAGCCGGCTTCGGCCAACGAATGAATTTAGTAGGTTATCCGGGCATAGTTGAGTTAGGAGCGAGGGAGTTCCATTTACTAGCTATATCCTCTTCTTCTCGGGAAAGGGCAGTTCCAACTAGGGCTAGAGGACAGTCACATACCTATTAGTAGGTTGAGGCCAATACCCGCAATCAAGTAAGCATCAACTGCTTTACCGAGTTCAAGAAGAACACTTCCTTGAGCAGATGTGATTGCAAATCTTCTTCTTGGTCTGCTGAATGAATTCATCCCTGTTGTTCGAGCGCATGCTATTCTTTTGCAGTTCCCGCTGGAGTGACATCTTCCGGTCTAAGGCGAGCAACTACCGCCAACCAAACCAGGGATCCTGATGCAGACCGAGAAGGACATTGCAGCAGTGACGCTTTGATCTCATTCTCTGACCTATGTATGGAAGCGTTGATGGCAACATCTCTACTTTGCGTACACGACCATTGGCTCTGTCTGTGTAGTCCTTGCTTGGCTATTCATCGCAGTGCCCCTATGAGCTGTGTACTGGCTTTCTATCTCCTGCTAAGCGCTAAGTGGAGGATGAACGGTCTATTTGTTTAAGTCTTTGGCTGACTTTCCGATGACTGTGACGAACCTCACTCTTCTCTTTGAAGACCCGTCTGTAGCTGAACTTGCCTCTCGGAAGGAGTCTAGATCCTAGTTCAGCTGGACTCTCTCGTTCTTCCAGTTTCCTTCGATTCTGTAGATTAGTCATCTGGACTCGTCAGTCTTGTTGGTAGCCCGTAGTCCCTTTTCCAGTCTCAGGGAGGGATTCAGATAGAACCGATTCAACAACAGAGGAAAAAACAGCCTATTCCAAGGAGGTGGGAAGGGCTTTCAGCCCAGACTAATTCTTCTAGGTTCAATTCTTTTCCTCCAAAGAAGGGCTAGGTCTGAATTCTACAACGGTCACTCGACCTGGAAACAACAGTTTTTCCTAAATAGAAATAGGTTCTTGAGTCAATCTCCTCAGTCTTTATTGGCTCGAGGCTCTTGATTTTTTTTGTTCTATGAACAGATTCATCTAATTATGGACGAATCAGTATTGATGCTCTATTACACTGCCTTTTATGACCTAAAAGTGCTTGATTCATGAGCTTTACAGGCCGGAGACCCAGACCTCCCTCCTCTTTTCTCGGATGGGGCCTCCTGTCCCTCCCCCGTCGCATAAGGAGTGTCTAAAGACAGAAGTTCTATTCGATCCAGCCAGATTTTTCATAACGTTTTAAACCCCCCTCCCTCCTATGTTGTAAAAGGAAATAAAGAAGAAATTTCTTTCTTTATCTTTACTGATACAGATGATTGTTCGGGCATCTATCTCCTCTCCAATCTCTACTAATTATTAGAAAGGCGTTGAGTCAGAAGGCTTCTCTCCCTCGAGGGAGGAACGTGGGATGGAGGCGGTAGAGAGAGAATACTGAACCTACCTCCTTTCCACTAATAAGCTTGATTCTCGATCGCTCCTTCCACTAATAATCCGAGGCAGTCTCTAGTCCAGTCTTCTATCCCCTCTAGGGAGGAGGAGTAAATACGATAGACTTATCTAGTAAAAAAAATGATGGCTTTCAAGCTTTACTAATAGGGGCATAGTTGGAGTCAAAGGTATTTGACTCTTATTCCGGCATTTGAATAAATCCGCTATTACTTACTGCTTTTTAGGGCTTTTTGCAAGGAATGGTTAGGACAGAGCATAGCCACTTGGAAGGAGGACTCTCTAGAGGAGTCGAGCTCAAGACATCAATAGTCGTCCTCTCCCTCACCCAACTCATCGGATACTATAACAGCTATTAGGGCCGGGACGAGAATAATCAATCCGCCGCGCCTATCGATTATCGGAGAAGGCCTTGACCCCCGAGCCTTCCCAAAGGCGATGTGAAACTCTATAGAGGGCATATATCTCCCTAAAAAAAACCGGAGAGGCGATAATGAATGGTCGAGTCATATTTGGGGATCTATATCATAACATGAGTTGGAAGGCTCTTCTGTAAGAGAGAGCCGAGAGATAGAGCAGAAATCCCAGAGAATCACTAGGGATAAAGGAATAGAACTCCTAGTGCTGAAGGCTTCCACTCTATCTATATCCTTCGGGCATCTCCTTGACCGAAGGAGTACTGAAGAAGCTTGAATTTTCATTTTCTCTTAACGTTAGTGCGAAGAGAGTAAAGGTATTCCCCTATCCTTCTCTAGGGGATTCATTAGAGGACCTATATTTATTATAACCTGATTGGCCATTGATAGATCAGACTATCACCTCTTTTTGTTGAGATTATCTTATACAGCGAACTTGTTTAGGTCAAAGAAGTAGGAATCAGGAATCTTCCCCTTTGCATTTCTTATATGAAAAATAAAAGCACTAGGAGCCTATTCTTTGAACCTGAAAGATTGGATATCTGGCATTTCCATTAATAGTAAGCCTTTGTTTGAAAGATGTTGATGCATTTTTGGTGATGGTAGATCCCTTTTACTAGTAAGGCTCGTAAGTGAGATTTGGGCACCTTATCAGACGAAGTTGTTAGACCGCTTCGGATAGTTTGTTTTCAACCCGAAAAAAACCTGACGTCACTTGTGTTTTTGCAACATCTTCGGTAAGTTCTGTGCTGGTCGTAGAATCCGAAGCTATGATGAAATATCCTAGGTTCCGCATCAGAGTTGGCACAGCGAATGCCCATAGACTAAACGGGGGGACCCAACTCGATATAGTGAGCTTGATATCGCATTTGCTAATCTTCCCCTATTTAAAGGAATTTTTAGAGGAGCTTACTAATATATAAGGCAAAGGAATGCAAGGCTTTAGTTTGTCATAAGGTTCCTCCTGTACGCCTGTCAATGGATTCGAGTATTCGCCGACAGTGCCCTTACCGGAAATGGGTATGTATTGAGAGTGAAGGGATTGATTTCGCTCGCGCATTGAGAGTTTTGGATGAAGCCTTTTCTTAAGGAATCTTGTACCTTGACCCGCGTAGATATTGAGTCTAGTCCATCCATATTGCCTTTATGAAATGAAAGAGCTCTTTCTGAACAGGGTTAGAATGAAGGAGATGATCGAGTTTTTTAGTTTCGATGGGGTTCTTTCTCCTGTAAAGTCGAACCTAGTTAGGAGTTAGTCTTTCCTAACCGTTGATGGATATTTCTAGGCTGAGCTTACAGCAATATAGTTCGCTCCAAGGGAAAAATGGAGTGGAGACTTCCTTTCCCATATCGTCTTTCATCCATTGGGATGATATCTTTCTTTGTTGGAGCTAGAACTTTCCCGATTCATTACTGGGACTGCATTTTTATACTTTTAAAGTCTAATACAAGTGTTTGGGCTAAGCAGCTTAAATATCTTTTTATCAAGGGTAAGGGTTGGAACTTGTTGATTCTGCACTGGCTACATCATTTACTAGGGGTGATGGTGAAGTATTGCTAAGAGTTAATTGCTTTCTAAGAAGGGCTTTGCTTGCCCCCTTTAGTATAGTAGTAGTAGTCTAGGAGATGGAAGATATAGAAGCGATCATGCCAGCTCTAGTGCACCTAATACCATATAAGCTACATTGTTGAGTATGGTCAGTACATAGATGGGTGGAGCCAGCTTTGCATACTCTATTTTAAGAAATAAGCAGTAGCACTGTTAGTGTCCTAAGCCCTGTAATTCGAAGGGTAAGTTAGGTATAAACAGTTAAGTTGAAGGTCTTTGGTGCCCACCGGATTCATGGCCTGTCAATATATCATAGTGTGTAAACCTTGTGACACGTGTAGTGTTGATTGGTTTGGGTAGTTAATCAAGGTATGATCTAGAAAATCTTTTATTTTCGGTATGTTGATACTATGGAGGAGGATGAAGAATGCATTTTCTGGACTCAGATTTGAGTTTACCCCGTTGTTGATTGGTGCGGTGATCTTGATAACTGCCTATCTACTTCAGGTTTCGTGTTCTTGCGAGTGGGAGGTGTGGCATCCTAGTCTAGTCGATGCCTGTTGATTGTTGCACTCTAAACCATGGGAGTCGAGTGCTTTGTGCGTTATGCCTGAAAAATTGCCAACATTCATAAGCCCTATCTATAGTCACTTTTTGCTCTTTTGGTATATATATTGCTATAGTGGATAAAAGGAAAGAAGAATTGTAATATTACGCATCAAGCATCAAGACTATATAAGATAAGGTATACTGCTATGCTAAACTATGCGCAAGTATACTATGCTATAGTATAATCTTATGTTATGCTAGACTACGAAAGCGAGAAACTATATAAGGAAAAGAAAGAGGAAAGGAGAGCGGTCGAGTGCTCATCGAAAGAAAGATGAGTTGATTCCATCTCCTTTCCCCCACCCGAGCCTGCAGTTGGTAGGCCAAATCCCCCTATAACCCCCCTGCCAAGTGATTGAGTTGAATGAATTCTATCTCCCCAGGATTCGCGATGCCCTATCCGACAGCCGCTAACTGCCTTGCAGGGAATTCCTTACTTAAAAGTATGAGAGTGCGGCATAGCAAGAGTGAATGCTCCTACCTCCTTCTAACGCTTATCTCTTTTCTTGCTTCCTTGCTTTAATCCAATAGGCCGGATTCCTTGCTTGCATCCGATTGCTTGAAGAGAGTTTACTACAGTGCTTAAGGAGAGGAGAGATTCTTTCACCAATCGAAGAAAGCGGCACTTTCGTGTAACATGTTATGGTCTCAACGCCGATTTCCTGTCCTGTCTTATCTTAATCAACCTGTTTCCTAACCGCTACGCGGAGAAGATAGAGTTGCGAAAAAGAAGTGAAGACGAAGTGAATCAAACAAAGTAAGTAGCGGACGAAAGAAGGGAATAGATCTAAGCGGGAGTGCTGTCTCCTCGCCGCCGATTGATAGAAAGGAGGACTAGTATGAATAGAAAGATAGGCGGGATATAACTAAACCAGCACGCATGACTGGAATTGAATGAGCTTCTACTCCCAAGCCAAGCTGGAAAAGCAAGTCTTACTTAAACATCGATACATTACTGACCTGAGTAAGGACTGGATGGAGTAAGGTAGTCCCATTCCTTAAAGGAAGCAGCTAGTATCGAACTAGAAAGAAAGAATGGAATCTCCTGAACTAGCGTAGGAAGTCAAGTCCCCCCAAGGGCGGGCTAGGCATGCATAAAGTCAAACTGGTCTATTGGCCTAGTGGAATAGAAAAGAACCCCTAACCTATGCTTATGAATAGAATGTGTGAACTGCAGCCCAAAGGAATCAGTACCGTAAAGAGGTATCTCCTTTGAAGAAAGAGGTATCTCCTTGGAACTAACCTTTATTGACTTTCAATCCACTAAAGAACAGGACTGATTCCTTACTAAACAAAGAGCTAAACCAAAGAGGTAGCTAACAACCAAGAAAAAGAGGTCTAGCCATCCATCCATTCCTGACTGACGGGAAGGGAATGAAGTAAGGTATTACCAATTTAGCAATCGAGAAGTAACCAAGCAAAGAGTTCAACCAACCAAGCTAAGGGGGTAGTGGAACTAATTTCTTCTGTTAAAGAAAGCAAATCTCTTTCTACAGGACGGAACCTTATCTTCTGCCATAGCTTGCCCAGTAGCTATAGTAGGAAATCAACGCGTTGAAAGATCTTTGATCTCCCCTAGGAACAAGTCCAAGAAAGCACTTTTCCCTACCAAATTCTCTATCTATCCCTGCCTGCTTCTTCCATTCGCTGAGCTCTGAGCTCCTCTGGCAAATCATGATGTGCGCATGTTGGCTACTCTGCTTTAGTAGTGCGTTAACTAGTAGTCCACTACTGATTAAGGATTTGGTACTGACACCTGTCTTACTAACTATAAGTCTTTTGAAAATAGATATTATTGGATAGGGTATACTCCTTTTGTTTACAACTTTATCAAAGACTCAGTGACTTGGGAAGTCCCGAGACCGGGGTCAAGCTACAACCTGTGGATCGTCAAAAAGGCCGTTTTCCTGCTTGCAGAAAGCCCTTTTTCGACAATCTGCTTCATGAATGTGAGGGATTAATCAAAAAAAAACGGATGTACTATTTCAGCAGATCATAAGCGAGCCTGCTTGTTGCTAGCCTTGCAATCATTCATCAACTTCAAGGCGAGTTCGAAAGCTTGACAATTGACTTTGGAGAGCCCTTCTTGGACTTAGCTCTTCCGCAGAGTAGACAATATGTCTAGTAGTCTACTAGGAGCAAAGAGAAGCTCGCCAAGCGGAGGAACCGGGCTCAACTACTTAACTAGTCCGGAGCAATGTCCCTATGTTCCTGTCTCGAGGCAAGTCTGCTATCTTCGCCTCGTTGTCTGCCTTTACTTAGTCTTTCTTTCCTTGACAAGAGAACTTAAATCCTTCCCTTCATCGGAAGGATCACAAACAATTAACCCACTGAGGGACTTTCACGAGAAGGCTGTTTTCTTAGCGTTTAATGGCATGTTTATGAGCCAGTTGTCAAACCAACTACTATACGAACAGTCCTCTCCATTGCTCTAGGCCAAGGCTGGCAAATCAAACAACTTTATGTTAATAACACCTTTCACTTACGACATTCATGAAAATGAATGAGGTGCGGGCAGCAGACGGGAATAACAAGACTCTATGGCTTAACAAGTTCCTTCCCCACCAAAACCCTTACTCGGGCCTCGACAGGGTGAGAGTAGTTGGGTCGAAATGAGCGTCCCCCCTTGCGAGGAGGTTGCTTTCGCGTGAAGATTGAGGACCTGCAGACGGCAGAATTAGCGTATATAAGACGAGGTTGGTGTCAAACTTGGAGGGTGCTTTTCGAGATGCAGAATCATCACTCTTATCGGGCCGGGCTTTCCTTCCTGTGCTTTTAGTGTACTCTTCTCTATGGATTTTGCTTTCCTATCTTGAAAAGTCGAGTCCTCTCTTTCCCTCTGTAGGGTTCTACTGACCAAGGGCGAGTAGCTTCCCGTCCCGAACTTTTACCAGACGAAACTGGAGTAGAAATGGGCTTGGCCAATAGCAGCTTAGGAGAGCTGTTCTAGTAACAGTAAGTGACTCTTTCTTTTGATGATGACCTGACTGAGAAATGCCCCCTTGTTGCTCACTGACACCCTTAGTGGGATTGTCGATAAGCAAGAGCAAGAAGCAAAAAGATAGGAAAAGCTCGTTGTTTGCTGTCAATAAACAAGGGGGTATGGCTACCACCTTAACCCTTGGGACCTTCTTCACTTCGCTTCTTTCTATATGATAATATGCACCGAGAAGAATAAGGTAGGACTGGAACCCATAATTCAATAAAAAAAGACTCGGGGTCGTTGATTTACGTTTTGGAATCTTTTATATAATTGACTAAAGCTATGAGATAGGGTTTGGAATTGATCCGGAACAAGATCTTTATGATGATAGTATATATAAGGTAAGGTAGGAATAAGACCCTCTAGTCGAATCAATAATCAATAATCCAATGTGGAGATCAAGCCAGTCAAACTAAAGAAAACAGTTGAGTTGACAGATATGGGCTAGGGTACAAGCCCACAAAGCAAAACCCGATGCGGCGCAATACATATGCCCAGTAGCGGTGGGAATTATCTAATTTTCAGTTATCCTCGTTTCTTGCTTTAGTTTGGAAGAGTAAGGCAGCAGCATTTAGTCCACCTCCTGGGGCATGAGTTAAGCATATGTCCTTCGGGAAAGTGTAAAAGTGTAACCTCTTGCTCCTTGATTTCACAGAAACAACTGAGTGCCTTCTGCTCCTTTTGGTCTTCTCTTTCTGTGTCTATTGATCTCCTGCCCACTCACATTCTCTTTATCGAATCCTTCTAGGCAGATAGGACTACTCCTGCTTGCTCTTGGCCTTGGCTGCTTAGAGACATCCCTTTAGTTCGTCTTAGAGAATGGAATTAGGAATTATATTTTCGTCTTATTGTAGGTCGGTCATCTGTTCAATCTGGAATTCCATCTCTTGTTTGGTTTCTGGTACCGGGTTAAGTTCCTTTGTTCAAATCAATATCTATGTCAGGCTTCCCTTCCCGGTTGTCCTGTCCTCTTCAATCCGTTCTTCTTCTGTCTGAGGCAAAGGCGAATCCCTCATACTGTATACGGTCGAGCTGTCTTGTAATGGTCTCTAGGGTCTTCGGTCGAATTGGTCTTCTTTCCTATAGTAGTTCATCTGATGAGTTCATCGCGATCTATGGCAATTTGAGTTTAAGCATCGGGCTTCTTAAAGCTATCTTCTGTAGGGATTGACTATACCTTGAATAACTATCGAGAAATGGATTTCGCGCGTTGAGCTCATCCAAAATTATCTTGTATAAAAAAGCGCTAACGCGCACCTTTTACTAGTCAAGGGTCTACGATCAGAGAGCGCTCATCCCTTGCTTGTTTGGTCATCGGTCTGCTCTGTCTGATGGAATCTGTCTTTTGGCTAACGGTCATCGGTATCGGCCCAACCATTCCTTTCTCCTGTCTTTATTAGTATATTCCCTCTCTTCCTTCCCTGCTCGGGAATCCGTATCTGTAGCAATCGGGTAAGGCTAGGCTAATCGGTGGAAAAAAGAAATCGCGTTCTGTATCGGTCAATCGCTTCGGTGAATGAATCTATCACGGATGCCATTACATTTTCTTAGTTGCTTGTTTGCGATCCCTTGTTTGAATCAGAGTCTTTCTCGTAGGGCATTTTATTGAAGCTGAAGGCCTCTTCAAATTCCTTGATGTAGGGTCAAGGGGATAACAGAAGTGAGTCTTGAAAGTGGATAAGTGATCATCCCTTTCTTTAAAGTCAGCTAATGAAACCAACCTTGGAGTTCCAGCTGTAAGTGAAGTTCAAAATCTCTCTTCCTTTCGGTAAGCTCAGTACTCGAGGGAGGATCATAGAATCCACTCTTTACGTTACGGCTAGCGGTATCTGTTTCTGTATCGGCTTTATCTAGCGAGTGGGCTTCTTCGTTGAGTAGACGTCTCGAGGGAACAAACCAGACAAAATCCGTTTTTTTAGTAAAAACTCCTGCTTTTGGCTTTCTCTTCCGGTTGCGTAAGTCGGAAACACGTTCAGCAGACAGATCAGAAAAGAGCTTTCACTACTTTTAGCTTGGCTTGACTTGACTACCGCCCTAAGCGCAAGGAATAAAAGAAAGAAGTCAGGCAAGTGGTTTTCTCGATGAACTCCTTCCTTTTCTATTTCTTTTTGAGCCCGTAGGCTAACTCCAAGGTTTCACTCCAAGAGTCTAACTCCAAGGCTTTACGGCTTGACGAGGGTTGACGAATCCTTGCACACTCCAACTACTGTACGAGAACCACGGGTTGGGTTCTGCTTTCTCTTTGCACAGAGTAACTCGCAATTTGATGACAGCACTACATACAACCTTCAAGGAAAGAACCTTGACTTCTTTCTTCTTTAGAGGAGGCTCACTCAGGGAATTTGCAGAGATAGATCGGCAAACTTATCAACCAACAAAATAAGACAAATAGAAATCCTCTCTTTCTCAATAGGCACATTGCCTTCGCTTCCCTCATAGGACTTAGATGCTTACTCAGTCCCTCGAGACTAGCATTCGGGAGAATAAGACGCTTAAAGCAGTCCACATGAAACGAGGAAAGAGAACTGACTAAACCTCTCATTTACACATGGTCCTTTACCCGCCAAGAGACTGGCATTCAATCTTTCTTCAAAGAGGGAAGGGGTACGCTTTCACTCCAATCATCGGAATCGGATTGGACTCATTGAAATAGGAAGAAGAATATATACATAGCTATATTATATAGACTGAGGGAATAGCTTACAGGGCATAACTAGCCCGAGTCACTATAGGTGATTCCACCCTTCTTAAACCAGGGATCCACTCTCTCCTCACTCGGTAAAGCAGGGCACGCTTACTTGATTCTCGCAGGGAGAGTGATGACCTCTATAGATTTTAAGGCTATACCCGACTTAGAGACTGATGAGTTGCTTACTAAGGGAGAAATACAAGAGACTTGCATTTAGAATCAGGGACTAATACCAAGAATCGGATTAAAACAGAGAAAAGCATTGCCTACTCTCAATCAGGGACTAAAACCACTGCTTTTGGGCCTGTTACACTTAATAATGGAAACTAACCAGATATACATTATTCCCAGAGACTGAGATGAGCGGAAAGAAGGAGATCGAAATCCCTTCAGACAGAGAAAGAGGAAAGGCTAGAAATCACATCAAGATCAGGAATGGCAGCGGGAAGGAGGAAAGACCAGCATTCGGGAGACGACCCAAGAGCACTGCAATCATATAATAATACTTACTACTAACCTATCAATCGAAGCCGAGGAAAGGAGATAACATCCCATGACTTCACTCACTCTTAGTCGGTGGACCAGACTTGATATCCTCAGTCTTCCGTATACTAGGAAAGAGACCGCAATAAGGGTATTTTTTACAAAAGGAACCATACTTGCTTAGGAAGACACGCACGCACTCCTTGGATTAGGGAGAAATCAATGAATAGTTTAGTTACACATGGGCCTTCTAAATAGAAAAAAGGGGGATCTTGACACACCGGGAGGCAATCTACTTATACCGGCTTAGTTCTTATCCCTGCTTACTTCAGTCTGAACTCCTAGCATTCGAGTTCCCATCCCGCATCTGCAGAATGAATCTGAGACAACAACCCGGCGTACGGGTCTTGGCTTGTCTTGTTGACCCAAAGCTGGTGTTGGAACTGCTTCGAATCCTGGCTTTCCAACTGGAGTTTACTTTGGCAATGCGAGTGACTTTCTCCCTTTTTGGGATTTAGCGGGTTGCTTCGATTCCTCCAATTCCTTTGGTTTTGGATTCAATCCCAAGTCAGCCCTAGAAGATGGAACGAATATCGAGTAAATTGCCATTTTCCTTTATCAACTTCTTTCGTTTGACCCCTTGAGCGTCATCCCTCCCAATAGTTTAATCAAACTCGCTATCGGGGTCCCGGCCTAGGAACAACCACCCGAAAAAGCAGAATCTAAGACTTCAAGCAGCCCTACTGGAATAGAAAATGAAGGCACCTTCGTTACAGGAAGAGGTGGTGATTGTACTTTGAATGGACAGAAACTCCAGCTGGTTGACCTGGTTACCTCTGCCAAAGATGGAGTGGATTGCTAAAAGATCGATTTGAAGCCAAAAACACGGTATTGGCACCGGAAGTTACTTCTAAAGTAGGCGTGTATGAAAGGTCTACCAGAAAAGAAAGGGCTTTCCCGCCGTTGACTCGTCAGCTCTTTGTCTGCTTAGATTGAATAGCTGGGAACAAGCCCATTATCTTACTTTACTACTTTACTGTTGGAAAGCCTCCATACTTTTATCTCGTTATGCTCTCTTGCTTGGTTGACCTATCTTTGCTGATATGACAGTTTTACTTGTTGAGCCTTTGAATGTGATACCCTACATAGGACGAGAGTCGAGGTTTCCAGATCTGATTTAGCAAACTCTCCCTCTTAATCAAAGAAAGAGGCTTGAAGGCAATCCATTTCAGCAAGGGTGGGAAGATGTACTAAAGAAAGGGAAGGGAGGGATGCCCGGGTTGAGTTCGATAGCCGGTGGGAGGGCCGGTCAATCAATCCGGATAGGATGACAGTCTCTATAGGTCGACCCATTCTCAATGTCCAGATTCAGTCCCATAGTTGGAACGGGGGCAGCTAGTCTATCTAACCGTATTAGCCGGGCATGCAACTATATCTTCTGGTTCATTCTCCCCATATCCCTTAGCGCGGAGGTTTCTTCCTCGAAATGGGCAGGATCGGCAACAACGTATATCTCCGTCTATCGGCCCAACCAACCTTACAAGAACCAGCTTGCCCAGCAGCAGCACCATCACTAGTAGCCCCTACCCCAAGCTAACTTCAGCCCTTGTGAAAGGCATTTGAGCATACATCCTGGTTGGCTCGTAAGCCGCTAAACTAATAAATTACTAATCGATAGAAACGAGCTAAATCAACGCTATTTTGCTCTAATAAACCCTTGAGTTCTTCTCCACGAGCTACTTTCTTGCTAAGGGCTTATGGCTATTGAAGGGCTTTTCCTTGCCCGCGGGAATAGATTCACCTATCTTTAGAGACAGACCCTTGGAAAGGGCCTTATTACGCAAATCTGTTTTTTGACGTACGAGTGAGTACAAGAATTGACAAGCCGAAGATCGACCGAGAAAGAGCAAGAAAGCATTTTCTCTAAACTTACATCAAACCTTCTTAGAAAGGCTTTTGAGCGGTGTGCGGACATCCTCCTATTGGTCCAAAGGCCATGACCGGTAGCAGAACGTGCCCCCTTCCCCAACCAGCTAGCTACTAGGTAGAACCAAGAAAAGCTGCAACCTAACAAAGAAGGTATTGAAGCCTGTATAGGCAATTCCCTATTTTGATCCCTCCAAAGCTATAGCTATGCTTCGCTTTTATGCAATTATGAACTCTACTTGATCGATTCAATTCGTAATGATCACCTAGATTGACTTGGGACCAGTATTGAAGAAAGAATAGAAATGGGAATAAAGAGGAAAGACAGTCAGGCGGGGAAGGCCTATTTGTTATGGAAAGCCTTCTTCCCTCATGTTAGCTCCTGCTGGTCTCTTGCTTGGTAAGGAATAAAAAAAAGGTTATTCCCAGGATAGCTGGGCTACGAGCACAGAGCCTACTAATTGATACATATACATAAGGGCGCACCGAGCAACTTAGACCATTGGGCTCTACTACTATCTGTAGTTGCTTCGCTGTCTTCATTCCCGCAGTAGATTAAATAGCAGTTCCTGGGTCATGGCTAAGAGGTCTTGCCACCGTACTTGCTTAGTTGAATTCCGTTATTCGCCTTTTAAGCTTCCCGGTTTCAATGAGTGCCATGGGATTCCACTGGTTCGTTCCCGGGCGCTGGAGTGGGAGATGGAAATGGATCAATAGATCCAAATGGTGAAACGGGAGATGTAGGAAAAACCGTTCCTTGTAGGCTATGTGCTATGGCACTATCGGACTAATCATACTTTATAGGTCTAGAGTCTGCACGCTCTTCATTCTATTAAAGTCTAAAATACCAAAATCCCGTTCCTGAGCTTCCCAATTTGACCCATTCCTTGAAGTTCCTTGAAGTTGGATCAGGGGCTTCCTTTCAGACTTGAATTACGATTAAGCTGGAATAAAAACCTTGCCTTCGATGGTGCGAGAACCGGCTTCCAACAAAAACCTTTGGTTTGCGGATGGCCTAATATTATATATAGGGACAGGGCCTAAAAGTATCAAAATCCTTCGGGCGAACCCTCTTATGGCATCCCTACTTCTTCTTAGCGGCAAAAGAGCAACCTTGATCTCGCGGTCGGTCACTGCCTCATAGGCCCCCTTCCCTATAGATTAGTAAAGCGAGTGGACTCTCACCTCCTTTATGGACCCGTCCTCTTAGCGGCAAACCTTGATCTCGCGGAATTCAGCTATGACTCTTATGTAGCCACAACAATAGCCTTTCTTTCTCCTTTCTTTCTTCGGTCCCATTCATAGGTTGAAGTTTTCAACTAGTAAGCTTTCGAATGCCTTTTGAAAGGAAAGCATTAAAGCAAAGCCCGGGAATGAACCCATCCACGGAGGCTGCTAGCGGTTATAGGAAAGAGACCTTGAGCCGATTTTACTTCTGCCTCTGCTCCCGGAAACAACGTTTGACACACTAAACAGCAGTGTCAACCCTAGCTAGTAGGATAGCTGTGTTCATCCGTAAGTTGCTAGGCTTTTATGCTTACCTTACTAAGGGGCTGGGTTTGACTTGAACAGCTCGAAGGAACTTAAATCTGATGAACGGTGTTCAGCCTTAGTACGCCATTGGTTTCGCATGGTTCAACATCGGTCGATTGTTGATCTCTTAACCAGAGAAGCTTGACACAAGCAACGGACGAGCATTGAGCCTTCCCTCACATATTGGTCTCTTTGGACGCTGCTTTTTCGACTCGAGATCGTTCACTTAAAGACAGACATCCGCCGATCTTATATTATATATATATGATATGTGAATATTCCGGATTCAAGGATTGCCCAAAGACTGCCTGAAAGCGGGAGCGAAGCTAAGGGAAAGAAGTGCCTTTCTTTTGTTCTGTCTGTTTGTTCCGTCTGTGGGAAAGCCTTCTGATGAAGATAAGGCCAAAGACTCGATTGGAGGTCAAGAAGAAGTACATCCGCCGTGTCTCACCATGAAAGTCGGTTTGAAGACGCCAACAAAAGTCCATTCAAATGGAATGGGCAACGAAAGGAAGATTACCTATATCAACAAAGACAGGAATGAATCTTAGCAAAAGACCGGACAAAATCCCCCAACCAATTGGGATACGAATGATTCTGTAGCTAGCTGTTCTCGATAGCTCACTTTTGAACGAAGATTGACGGAATGGAGGCAGCTAGGCAGCTTAGAAGGTAAGACCTACTGGAAAAGCATCTGGGGGAGAATCTTCTATTGGAGAATCCCTTTATCTAAAGCGTACGACAGCAGCCGCTAAATCTAAATAAGGTTCTCAGTGAAAGACGAATCCCTATTTGTGGAAGCCCTTTCAAACTACAAGCGCACGGGCCCTTCTTCAAAGGTATTTTCCCTCTTCAGCTGCCTCTATTTCTTCTTTGATTGAACTTGCTTTCTTAATATCATAATAGAAAGCAGGGTAGCTAACGCTCTCCTTCCGCCGAAAGTTCCAAAAGGAAATTGACATAGATTGACATAGAAAGGAAGAACGGAAAGTGAAGACAGAGAATGGCTAACTGAATCGACTTGAGTCTTGCTTTTCATTCCCGTTTCCAGGAAATATTGCTTAGAAGATTTTAATCGGCCAACAAGCCCCGGAAATTGCCATTTCAAGAGATCACCGGCAAGGGACGAGGATTGAGCTTGGTGGAGAGCTATTGTTCAAAAGACTAGAATCCCCCCCGAACATGCCCTTCCCTAGCTTACTTTAACTCTACTTATATCTCACCTAAATGATGGCTATGCCTCGCCCTATTATTGGTGGTGGGCCAACAACTCTAACTGGTCCATCCTCGGTGGCAACGTTATAAGCCTGGGCCTCGGCACCTAGTTGAATTGAGGGTCGAGGTTTCGGTTGCGATTGAAGATAGGTAATTCACCGGGTAGTTTCTCTCTCCGGATGTGAGGGTTCGAACCCCTCTCGCAACAAATGGGAAATTCAGAAAGTAGACAGGATTTGGTTCGCCTTCAGGTAGGCTCGCGTGATTAACCAATCTTCTCTGAGTTCAAAATAGGAAGATTTTGTAAGGCAAAGAGAGATCTATCTTACTATACGATTGACCTAGTTTCCTTTGGTAACTAAGGAAGGCGTATAGAAGGCAGGGAAGACTCACCTTTACCTTTATGATTGAAAGGAACAAGACACTCCATTTAGAGCGGCTAGAGGAAAAGAAAAGTTGCAATAGTTTTTGTAGTGTGATGAGGGAACCTCTTTCTATGGGATCGACTGTCTGCCATCTTTGCCCGGATCAATCAACTTACCAAGATTACGAGTTTAGTGTCTCAGTCTTTGTGAGCTTTTCAATGGTACGAGTCATTGACGATAAGGGGAATCATAAGCGAATGAACTCCTCCCTCAGCTCGGACAGACGAATTGATCAGGGCTCAGGGTGAAAGAATAACCACTCTGAATCGTCGGACCGAATAATCGAATGTGCTGGGCTTGATTGTCTTGTTTGATAAGGTCCTATCCCAAGGCTTTCTCTCTGAAGCAGGACTTGACTCTGCAGCTGACTCGCCTACCGAAGGCAAGAATTGCAAAGAACAGATAGGAACTCTGATCCTTGAAAGAACAGATTCGGCAGGGATTCGTTCCTTAGAATGCGGGCTTCTAGAAAGGCTTAAAACGCGTTGTATTAGCTCGCGGCTTAACCCTACTTTGGGATTGCTTTGCCAGACAATCCTTCTTTATTTGAGAGTCACAAGATCTTTCCAATAAAACACAGTTCCCGCAACTGACCTGCACATAAGTCTGATAGCTCTTCTCAATCTGCCGGCAGGAGAGGCTACAGCTCCAAGTACGGTAGATGAGCCGAAAATGCCACTGGTAGGGTAGGCTAGCGAGTCTGGATGATTTAGATTGAATTAGCCTGTTCATTTCTGGAAGAACTGAGACTGTCAAGGCAGTCAACTCACATGCTTACCGAAAGCGGGGCAAGCTACGGCTTCAAAGCTTACTTAGTTCATAGCTTATACATTGAAGGGCTTAGCACAACGATACACTAAACGGCGCTTGCGAAGCACAAAATTCAGGGTTCGTCTGTATGTGCACGGACGATGCTATTCATACTCAAATAATAAACCAATTCCAACAGCAAGAAGAGGGGGGATATGCAGTGGAGCAAGCTTCAACACAAGCAAGGGCACAGCACTGGCTATGATAGTAGCTTACATGATGATAGCAATCACTCTCAATGCTGTGCAGCGTAGAGGGAACTACGCAACTCTTAAAGGGTTTTGATATCCGGGAGGAATAATAAGAATCAAAGTCCAGGCGATACTACTACGTACAGGTGAGACTGCTATTCTGCCGCCTATGCTTTTCTGATTATGACTCAGGAAAAAGCGGTCCAAAAGCTCTTCTTTGGCACTTTGAGAAACGACCTTACTACCCAATAAAGCTACCTTACCTATGCGTCTATATAAATAGGTTTCTCGGACAAAAGAGTACTAGCAAAGGGATTTCACAATACCTCTAAAGCTACTCTCTCTACTACTACTGGAAAAAGCTACTACTCCTACTTGAGTCGGATACTAAAGTGCGCTAGAGCTATATCACTAAAGCGACTACTGCCACTAGAGTTAAGCATCAGTACTGCTACTAGAGGAAAGTGCTAACACAGCTATACAACAGGAAAGCGCTTTAGCTATAACAACTACTACCTCTGCTGCTCTTTTCCTTACTACTGCTACTTCTTGCCTAGCTGACAGATATCGAAACTAAGATGAAACTATCGAAGCAATACGAAGGAAACTGGTTGGCACCTATTTGTCTCTAGCCGTAAGAAGTTACTATTAAGTGTACGCGGGTCCTTAACTTAATTAAGATCAGTCGCGCAGAAAGAAGGTCTTCCTCTCCTATAGTACAAGGTTGTTCTGGACTGGCTAGAGCGATGGATAAAAATGGTACACCACCGACCGAAAGAGGCGCGGATTCTGAAACTACCAACTCAAAGCTTGCTTCCCTAACTGGCGAAACCTCTTCCCTCACACCGACCAAAGCTCTCAAACCGAAACGCCAAAAGCAATATATCAAAACCGGCAGGCTGCAAGGGAAAGCTGATTGTGGTACTACTGCTCTCGGAAGGGCAGACGGATTCTGGTACGTACGCTGTAAGGACTGACACCGGGAATGGCTTTCGGGAACGGGCTTCCGGCTCCAAAACGGAAGATATTCGGTCTACAACCGGTGCACCAGGACCTTTATTCGTCTCGCCTTTCCTATCTCTCCGCGATGCAGCAGAGGGAGCACCGTTAGCAAATTCCCCTCGCTGTTCCAATCAATTACGAAGACGGGGACATAAGGAGTAGTGGCTTTAGCCTTTATTACTCATAGTAAAGTAAGTAATTTATTATATTATATAAATAAAAAGAGATTCGTTGGATTGAAGGAGAAAAAGAATTCTTTTGTTGCTAAGCCAAGCCAGTAAAGGAAGTCGTAGCCAAGCAGTAGCATGCTTTCAGAGACGATAAGAGAGCGGATCTTGGAATTGGAACTCGTCGATAGTAGGGGATCCGGTAGTGACTACTTTAGCGGGAGGTTCCTCACCTTAATAGAGTAAGAAGAGAAGCTAGCCTTGCACTTTTCTTCCCCGTCTTGTTGACGCCAAAGTGCAACTCTTTGCTGCAGAGGACTGGGAAGAGGGCTGCTGAACTTGAAGTCATAAGCCTATATCCGATTACGCGAAATAACCTTTTACCTCTTCTTGAACTAAAGGAATAAACTCAAAAGGCCTTCTCTGTCTTGTCTGAAACTGGCTTCTTAGCTCCCTACTATAGAATAGAAAGGGCGTATTGTTTTTCTTTGGTAACTCCTCCTTGCTTGAAGCGCTCTCAATCTACTCTGGCTAAATAAAGGCCGTGAGTCCATCGTTACTTATTCCTTATAGCTAGGACCTAAAAATCTGTCATTCTGGAAGAAAGTAGGGTTTACCAAGTCTATCGGCCATTGCGTGGCACGAAATCAATCATTGAGTATTGAGTACAGGGATGGATCCCGCTCTTATTCACTGGAAGAAAGCAACCCCATTGGGCGGTCTAAGGGAATCGTTGAGACAGTTGAGCAGTGTTCGGTAAGGCACTAAGTAAATAGAAAGAAAAACGGCGTTTGACTTCCTTCGACTGATTACTGAATGCGAGATTCAGTTGGTGTGAAGTGGTACCTTAGTACAAGATCGACTGGCTGTTGAACGTAACGAGATCGACAAGAGATTTACTTTTTGCCTTGCAGCACACCGCCGTTCTCTGGTTCCATCTATTCTATGCATGCTTCTCGTCTTGCAAGGAGTTCCCCTTTCGTTCCATATTTCTTGAAATTCTAGATCAACTATTTGTCAACTCACGCATGATCGAAGGCTGATTAGATAGAGCAGAAAGGATCTTGAGAAAGAGTGCCCGAAAGGAAGGCAGACGCGCAGGTCAAGTCGTAGTGACAATGTTCCGGAATTGACCGCTTTCTATTATGTTATGTATTAGGAGCACCTGTAGCGTAGGTAGACTGATTATTCGGCCTATCGGCATGATGGTAGTCCTCTTCAAGCTCTCTTGAAGGCTCTGGGAGTCTTATTTATTTACCTTGGTATAGTACAGGTGGTGGTCTCTATATATAGAGAGACTCTTTATCTTCGAAGCTTGTGTTTAGGGCGGTATATCAGTTGCTCTTCTCAATCGTCGCCTGTCAGCTTCGACTCCGCGATCGGAAACGGAAAGTGGCCAGATGTGCTTTTAAGTCGATGAGAACTTTAATAATCGAAATGGTACTAGCGATGAATTCAGTTAATCACTGGCTCTTTTGAAGGGGCTGCAAAATAAAGAGTAGGTTGGCATAATGGAAAGTAGGGATATTGATCAGGAGGGGTAAAGGCTATATCAGAGAGGGGCGCTATTTCGTCTCTAATGGAACATGTAGGAATAGGCTTGGAGAGGGGCGAGCTTAAAAAGAAAGGAGTTTTCTCATAAAGCTTTCTGCTGCGCTTGTCTTTGCTTGTCTTTTCACGGAAAAAAAGAAAGATATCCGTCAAGCTCTTTCAAGCTTTGGAGTCAAATAGCCAGCAGGCTCTTAATTACGACTTGATGATAAGTAGGGTTTCTCTTTCTTCTTTTCTCTATCTTTTATTATAAAGAGTACACTGCAATCAAGTCCGTAGAATAGAATAGTCTCGCGCGTGCACGCGCTTCCTTAACTCATTCTAACATAGCTAACCGAAGGAGAGGATATTCAGTTTCAAGTTAAAGGTCGAGGAAACCGAGACCGAGGAAAGCTAGGAAGGCGAGGAACGAGAAACCAAGTAGTAGGCCGGAAGGTGGAAGCATGAAATAGAAAGAACTCCGGATGTGAGGTCCGAGGCTTCGCCGACTGAGAACAAGCAACGGATTACTTGCTAAAGTAATGCTTACCGAAACTTAGCCCTAATTAATGGATAGAAAAACCGGAAGTACATGTCATCATTCAAAACCTATGTTTTAGCGCTTCAAGATGAGCCTTAATTCATACCTATCTTCTTCCCTCAATCTGCTATGCTTGAACTCGGCGGATAATTGGGAGGTGGTACCTGGGGCATAAGTAATGAACTTCCCTCCTTGAATAAAATATATTCCTCTGCTCGTCTGGACTGGAGGCAGGAATTTGGGTTGTTTATCGGCCTTATCTCCCGGGTGAGCTTGACTTCCTGTCCTTGTTTGATCCTGCATCACCCCATATTTCTCACTTATACCGCGGGCGGGGTACCGGTCGAGACATTCCTCTTTCGACGTCCGCGCACCTCATATGGGTTGTTAATGCTCCCGATGATTGGCCTTGCACCAGCCATCATTTGGTTGATGAGGCGGATAATCCCTATCTTCTGCTATCCATTCCCGCCGTCCAATCAATAGGTTGATTCCCAGAGTCTTTAAAAGCCATACCTCCCTACGGGCATATCAGTTCTATGCATCCCCCCCTATAATACCCTATTTCCCTCCTCTATTTCCTTCGATCATCGGACGTGAAGGTCTGCAGCCACCGAAATCATCCTCCCTTCATCCGCTGGCATTCCTTGTTTGAGGCATATCGATTATAGAAGACATATGGGTTGTTGTAATCCCCATGGAGTCCATTATTGTACCTCAACCTCGGGGGAGGGAGAGAAAGCACACGAATGAAGGTGGGACTGGAATGGATTGATAGAGTGATCTTAAGAGGAAATAGAAAGATTCGTATCAAGAGGTCCGGTCGGTCGTTACTATCTACCGTTAAATAGATTAGTAACTATAGCCTGTTCCTACTGATCCTGAAGACGGATCCTCATACATCTGCAAGGCTGCAAAAAGTGGCGGCCTCCAGTTCGCACTGCCTCTTAGTTAACCGTTGGTTCTCTGCTTCCAGCTCTTGTTGCCTCATAAAAAATCCCGGGTTTTCTAGCTCCAACGCTACGGAGGTTCAACTCCTCCTTAATCGCTTTCAGATCAATGAAAGTACGAGAAAGTTATCTACGAAATTCGAAGAAAGGTTTTTTTGCCAGCCACTGTCTTGTCTTAAATCAAAGCATCTCTCTAAAGCCATTGTCTACGGGCTTCATACCGCTCAGGAGGGTGACAGACCGCCCAATTGTTCTTCCGCTTGATATCTTTCGGGAAGATAGCAAACCATGATCATATATATACGCAATTCGTCTTTCTTTTTTTGTGTGGAAGTTAAGAGAGACCTGAAAGCAAGGCTTCGCCGTTTGATAATATTTTTTCAAAAAACAGTGGGACGCTCAAGCCGCATTTCACGAAGTCAGGCTTTGTCACCATTCAAATGTGATCTAAACAACACACAACTATAGATAAAAAGCAGAAAACGAAATCTCAAGTGAGAAGGCAGTAACGGTGAGGAAAAGGCGTAGGTTGGCCTGGGTTCTTGATCTGTATTCAAGTTCACTTCTACTAGTTCATCGACAGTGGCTTGCCCTCCATCTTACAGCTCTGGGGGAGCGTCTTTGAGCTCGGAGGAAGCATCTTTTGGGACTTGGTCTGTAGCCACTTGCTCAAAGATTCGTGTTAAGATGTCTTCTGGTTTCGACTCCTTTACTTTTTTGATGAATCATTATCTGATGAAACCTATTGTTTAGGGCTTTTGGGAGACGATGTAGTGACATCTTCTTCGGATTCGGAGGAAGAAAGACTAGGGTCTTTTGGAATGACATTCTGGGCATTTCTTCATCGGAGTCTGATGAAGAAGCTCCCAATGTTGATCATATTGAAGGAGTTTAGTACGATACGTATTTTTGCTCATAATACCCAACCAAACCTCTTGTATGAGAGGCACGCCCTCCTCGGATAAAACCTTTTCTGAAGTCAAGTCTTTCACCCACTCCTTCGCTTGTCAATTCAGTAGTTTTCACATTCTGCATTTACTCTTTGTCAGTAACTCCCCCCCTATTTGAGTAAGGCTCAAACGATCAAAATGCTTCGCTCCTTTCTCTAACAATCAAGACTTTCAGTACCTTCACCTTCCTCTGGAAAAGCTGCTTTCAGTTACTTGATCATAGAAGAAAACTCCTTCGTATCCCGACTTAGCCTTTGCTTTCGACTATAGAATACACCTTCCCCTTATAGAGGTGCCGAGCTTTGGTATAAGACAAAGAGTACGCCCAAATAGAGTAAATTTAGATCTCTATCTTTCAGCGGAGGGAATGATTTATTTTTTGCATGAATTAGGCCAAGCCAAGGAGCTCTTTAATAAAGTGTGTAGGAGCTTAGGAGCATATAATGAATGATGTCCAGGATTCCTTGCTAAAGTGAGGAAAGCCTTGATTGAGGGACTGTTGCCTGTCAGTCAAATTCATGTTCGCATCTGAATCTGACTCTGTGCCTGCCATAAATCTTAAACCTCGGGAACTTTAAGAAAGGGGATTGCCTGTGGGGACTGTGCCCGGATACCATTCCTGCTAAGATTCTTTCTAGTTTCAACTGCTTTCTCTCCTTGTGCAGAGCTTCTCTTCCAATCGAATATCTTCTATATAAAGCAAAGAGGAGAAGTCTACCAGTCCGGCGAAAGAATATCCAAGGAAGAAGACTGTCTTATCTATGTGACTTCTTTTCTTTTCCCGGTTCACTCTGGCATTCCTCTCTCTAGTTAGAACCTGTCGCAGGAGATTCATTTACAGGAGAAAAGGAAAGGGATTGAAGACCAGGTCTTAGTGGGACAGATGCCGACTCATAGGATGAAACTGTAGGGCTTGACTCAATATCAGGACAGGACCTATTTACTGGCTTGAAGTGAAGGACCGAGACCTCCAACGGCCAAACGTACAACCGGTCGGGAGTCGGAGTTGTCTTCGTCACCCCACAGAAGGGCATCATATATCAGTCATGCTCTTTCCTCAAGGAATGCTCCAATAATCAGGCAGAGTACGAAGCCTTGATGACCGGGCTGGAGATGGCGTTGGACATGGGCATCTCTGTCTTAAAGGTTTTCGGCGACTCGCAGCTCGTGATCCGACAGATGAACGGCATTTACGAGGTCCGTAAGCCAGAGTTACAAGCTTACCACGAACTGGCAACCAAGTTGACGAAAAAGTTCTACAACATACAGCTCAGCCATGTTACCCGGGGAATGAAGAAGCACGCCGACGCGTTAGCTAAGCTAGCCACGGCCCTCACCTTACCCCCGGCAGGTGAGCTCAACATCAGTATCAAGGATCGGAGACTACTTCCTAGCACCCTTGACCTGGCCGCGGAGCCGGAAGAGGAATAAACTCAGGTTTGCTTCACCGAAGCGGAACCAGCCGAAGACTGGAGTGGAGAAAGCCTTTCCTGGATTACTTTCGTCACGGGCGTCCCCCAGACACGAAGGAAAGTCGCCTGCAATTCCAGAAAAGGATGGCGGCCTTCGCATACGGAAACGACGCCCTTTACCGCGTAGCTCCCGGGGTAAAGAACACCTAATATCTGCGGTGTTTATCTATGCCCGAAGCACGGAAGGTCCCGTATGAAGTGCATGTGGGAGAATGCGGCGCACACCAGTCGGGTCCCAGGATGAGGATGAAGATCCAGCACATAGGTTACTTCTGGCCAACAATGACGGAAGACTGCATCAAGTACGCGTCTTCTTGCCTCAAGTGTCAGGAACACGGCAACCTACACCATAAACCTCCCGTGGCTCTACATTCGACAGTTTCCTCGTGGCCGTTCGCAGAATGGGGTACAGACGTCGTCGGACCATTTGAAACAACAGCCAACGGCTATCAATACATCTTGGCTGCCACAGACTACTTCTCCAAGTGGGCGGAGGCGATCCCTTTGCGAGAAGTCACGGGAGAAGCCACTGCTCGATTCTTCCGTAACAATATCATACACCGGTTCGGAATCCCGGCGCGGATTAAGTCGGATAATGGACCAAACTTCAGGAACCAGAGCATCTACAGACTCGTCTAGAAGTTTAAGATCAAGTGGGAGTACTCCACTCCCTGGAACCCACAGTCTAATGGCCTAGCCGAGGCCTTCAACAAGATTCTGTGCGGCATCATAGCCAAGAGTACCCAGAGACTCAGGTGATGGGGAGAGAAGTCAAGCACAGAAGCACTATAGAGAGAAAGGGGGGAAAACCTCCTTGGTGGAATGTCCCCAGCCAGGGAAAAAGAAAAGCTGTGACTGGCTTGAGGGGTGGTAGTGAACTGGGGAAGCAAGCAGAGACTAGTAGTTCTCTTTCTCCTATCAGATTGTCTTATAGATAAGAGAGTCTGATAGACCATGTCACGAACTGGATTTGAACCAGCACCTCTGGGAGTTACCCAGCGAACTACCGTTATTATTCTGATCGTGACTTTCCTGGCAGAGTGACCGATTCCGCCTTCTGTGGTAGCGGTAGCATGGTTGCATCTTTGCTAGTCTTGCCCTTAAGAGCTAGGAGCTCTACTAGGCGTGGTAAATTGACTGATTTATTAAAGTAAAGAAAGAATGACGTAGGTAGACTAACTAGAAGTAGAAAGACCCTCAAAGGATTACCAGTAATATATTCATTTTCTGAGTGAATTTCTTATGAACAAAGCAAATATTCGTCCTATGCTTCTCGTACCTGGATGTCGAGCACGAAAGAAAGAATGTGAACAGCTAGCTAGCAGACTACAAGATCCGTCTCATCCAGTCTTGGGCTCAGACGGAATCCTACCCTGCATCATCGAAATGTGCTTTACGGGCCTGAGCCACTTAACTTGCTATATTGACTGAAGGCCTAGTCAGCTAGTTTGCTGTTAAGCAAAAGAGCCAACCCTTCTATTCCTCTCCCGAGCTTGAGCTTTCGCAAATCTCTGTCTAGCCAACCACTAACGCTTTCCAATGATCCCTTCCCTGTCGCGGGAGATTCAATTAAGCGAGATGAAGTCGGTAAGCATTCCCCGAGAATGCCTATTTTACCTATTTGACATTTCTATACATAGACTTAGAATCCCTTTTTCTCGATCTCGAACCGTATGAGGCGAAGAGTTCCTTTCTAAGGGGGAAGAAGACCGGGACCATATCTAGTTGGATTTATTCCTAAGATAGCGATTCAAGCCCCTTCTATGACTAGCCCTAATCAATATCAATAAGGGAACCAAACGGATTTCTCTTTATACAGGTCTCCTTCGCCTCCCGTTATGCTGGGACCTAGCCCTGTACTTGCTCCTTCTCTTGAAAGAAAAGATCCTGAGACTGAAACTACTTCCTCTCCTTTCCAGTCGAGCTATTGAATTCCTCAGATACTCTTTTATGCTCCTTCCTCTCCTTTCCAGTCGAGCTATTGAATTCCTCAGTAATCTAATCCATTCCCTCCTTCACTGCAGCTTCAGGTCGACAAAAGAAAAAGGAGGAAGGCAGTAACTCCAGGACTTCACTCGACAAAAGAAAAGTCTGAGATGGCTACGGCTTTCGGACTAGGCAAGGAGAAGAGAATGGAAGAGCTTGCTGACGAGGCAAGAGACTAGAGGAGAAAGCTTGGTTGCTTCCTCAAGCGGGGTCTTAATGGAATAGCTTTACTTACTTAAGTGCGTCTAGGGTCAGGCGGTACTTAAGGGAATCTAACTCTTCAAGGACTCTTAACTCCCGTTCCCTCTTAAGACAGAAAGAGTCAGGAAAGATCGGGCCGGGGACACCGGTATACTGTACTAATATGAGTCAGGAAAGGAAGCGAAAGCGAGCTCGACTATCGACTATTAAGGAAAGGAAAGCTGCTAGCTTAGCTCACGCGAAGCTGAGGGTCCTTAAGGAGCGCCCTAATCGAAATCGAATAAGGTAAGGAGAGAGGACAAGGGGGGCTTACGTGAAGCGTGAGGAAGCTTGGCTCATTAAAGATTCGAAGGAGAGCACAGAAAGAGAAGTGCTTTTTCTACGATCGATCGGCTTGATTGAACGGCTGGCTTGATTGAGTACCGTAACTACAATACAATAGCTTTCTTGAGCTTGAGTAGACCGTTCGCTTTAGGGAAAAGAGCTCCCGGGGAAACTCATCTTTCTTTCTTTCAAAAAGTCTTGATCTTTCGGTGGTTTGAGTTCGATTCATACATGGTACCAGAGCAGAGTCTGACTTAGAGAACGGTCAATTACGACTACGACTTATAGACGTGGACAACCGTGTATCCGCGTTGATAAGGCGCTTTCTTTCCTCGGTCGCAGATAGCAGCGACTTCCCTGCGCTAACAACGAGAAGGTAGCCGGAGGATAAGATTCTTCCTATCTTGACTTCTCTTGGGGATTCACTCAGCGAGAGAGCCTTTCTTGTACTAATACAAATACAACTAATTTAGTGAAACTAATTGATTGTTCTTCGGCAACAGAAGGAGTAACACGAGGGTACCGAAATCAATATCGGGACAGACGGAAGAATGACAACTAAATAGCGTACGCTGCGTCGGATACTAGATATAGATACTAGAGATAGGCCCAGGAGGGAGGGAAGCACGGGGCACAGAACTCATTTTAGGCTTTAGGAAGGAATTCAAACCTAAAAGCAGTAATAAAAACCATCCTTTCTTTCGCTCCGGGTTTGCCTGTACTCTTTCTACGGATTCTGAATCCGTGATACATGAATCGAAAAGAGGAAAGGAAGGAATCCTCCTAGAGAAGGAGGCCAAGCATTCTTAGCGTAGGAAGGAGGGAACTCTTCGCCCAAATCGAGTTTGAGTCTTATTCCCAGGGACCTTGTAGTTTGATGAGTTCAAGCCTTGTCGGCACCATGGCTGCTTAGATTTAGAGCCTTTCTTGTTTACCTGGGGGATAACGTTTATAGAAGGAAGCTTAGAGCTAGGGCCTTTCTTTGCTACCTCTCCCTTTCGGCGAGAGAGGGTGCAGCATCTTTCTTATTGAAGCTTGGAGTATAAGAGTGGAAGTTGCGAGAATGGTACCTTAGTAGGCCAACTCCTTCAATCGGTCAGTCGGTATTTAACCCACTAAAAACAGACTAATAAGATAAGATTAGATTCATAAGCATAGTTATAAAGGAAAGAGATATAAGAATGAAGGGTTGATTCACTCTATGTAATAGTAAAGTGGCCAACAAAGTGGGGGGTACTTTTGTCTTAGTGAACATGGCCTTAGAATCGATATCCTCACTAGCCCTGGTTTGGCGCCTGTTGATGCTTTTAATCCAATAATAGAAGAGGATGGCCTCTGCGAATAGTGAGACTTCTTTTTTCACGCTCTCGATATGAGCGCTCACTCTATTCATGCTACCACTGAACTAAGTGACATATGGGATAGATGTCGGCATTTCCGCTCTTGGAGGACGGAGTAAAGCAAGGAATTGATGCTAGAGAAGGGGCTTCCACTCGTTCAAATGCCGCTGTTGGTGTTACCGGTGTGGGAGTATGCTTTCTTACTGTTCACGTTTCGGGTGTTGAGTAAATCTCAGCTGTGGTCCTATCCGCTGCTTGGATCTTTCCTCTTGCTTTTGGTGAATAAGCGCTGTGGGATGCTTCTCCGGAATTAGTAAAGGAAATAAATGCCATTTTGGACAAAAAGAGAAGACGGGGTTTTAGAAAGTTGCACGAAGCTTTCTCCTCCATCGATAGCAGTATCCGTCCTAGCCCTTTCATCTGTATAGAAGCTTTCTCCTCTGCTGTTGAAAGAAATGGGTAAATAGGGGTCTTGCCGAAAGGAATTGGTCTCATTCCCAAGCCGTTGGAGCTGAATCCTTGGATTGCATGAATAGGCATGAACCTTACGAAGTCGATCGCCCATGTGTGCCTTCATGAACCATCAAAAGGAGGGGTGGATATTAAAGAGTGAATACGACAAAATGATGATTTTAATAAGATTGTATGGGTTTGCTTGAATTGACAAGGACGCGAAGCGCCCACTTCAAGGAGGGAGGGGTAGCTATGACCAAGTCAGCCCATCGGACTCGAAGAAGGGAAGCGGAATGCCGAGAAAAATAGCTAAACCAACCGAACCTAATAGCTAAGCTAGCCGAACCTCAAATAGAAAGCTTAGTCCCACCAGTTGTTTCTGGGGCCTCCAATAAGCTTTCCATCCTCCCATCAATACCAACCCAGGGTCCATACCAAAGATGACTTTATTCGGAAGCATGAACCAACAACCAATCCAACCGATAATAGATATAACCGTTATTTTCTTGTTTTTCGGTTATTGGGTATCAGCTGTTTTTAGATAGGCTGCTACTTTAGATCGGGATAACAACCGGTAGTCACAGCTGCTATTTTCTTGTTTATCCGCTGTTCGGTTATCAGCTGTTGTCACTAGGAACTATCTCCTTCCAGCCCCCTTCACGGGCAGTATTCTATGACGCTAGCCAGCGAGAACTTCCACCCTTTCCAGCAAGAATTGTTTTTCCTCCACCGTTGGCAGTAGAATGGTCTCTCATCGTTTCAAGACAGGAAAGCCTTTCAATCCGTTCTGTTGTTCGAAAAAAGCCTCGCAATCAGCTATTGAGTATATCTAATAATCTATGGTACTAGCTTAGCCCTAGTAAGGCTCACTTTTGGTCTCGAATAGTCTTTCCTTCGTTACAGGCACCACAGGAACTTTACTACAGGCACTACAGCAAGAGGTTGAGGTAGGCGTAGAAGGTCATCTCTGAAAAGGTAATCCCTGGTTCTAGCTCATTCGCAGGTGCTAGCCCATTCGCTGTAGGGGAAAGGTCTTCTCCAATGTTTCCATCTGTCGTTACGGGACTGGAGTCTCCAAGTTAGTTTCTTCGATAGGGGAAAGGCCTTCCCGGTTTCAAAGTCAGTCTTTCCTTTCTTTTTCTTTCGAAAGGGAAGGAAGGTCTTTTTGCTATTGGTTCCCGCCAAGCATTGGCGCAACTGCAGTCCCATAGTGTGTTTCCTTCTCCATAGTCAGAAGGCATGTCTTCGTTAGCTTCGATTGCAGCACCAGAAGCAGTCTCACAAAATCGTACCAAATGCCCCAACAGTTCTTTTTTATGGCATCGTTGTCGGCTCTGAAACAGCAGTTCAAACTATCCCTTTTAAGGCCTTCTAAGCCTTCCTATTCGCTCTGGAACAACCCGCTTTTGGATAGGCATCGATAGATCCAAATGGAACGACAGGAATGGATATAGGTGAGATGGCCGGCCCAAAGGTAGATAGCGGCAGTTTGGCCCTGGGTTGGTCTGTTGGTTGCTAAGTAGCTTATGGCTCTCCTCTTTTTCTTTAGATTTAGAGGAGGAAGCCTCTGTTTGGATCTCTTTTCCCGATATCCCCGTTAATGATTTTCCTGGGAATGAGTTCGGGTTCTCAATCTGATGTTCACCAAAATGGACGTTTAAGCATATTACTTTTTCGGTAATTTCCCATTGATGAGCATAAAATAAACATATATAATAATATAAGGTGCTGAGTATAGCTAATAGCTAAATAATCTAAAGATGCTAGATCAAGCAATAACCCCTTAGCGGAACTGACCTTTCTGTTAATTGCATAGGGGAAGCCCTACTGTCAGCTTTCAATTGAAAAAAGATATGAGAATCTCAGGTGCTAGCTGTAGGCATTGGCGCCACCTCTGTCCCAGAGAAAGTATCTACCCGTTCCGGAAGAAGGCAAGGCCAGAAGATAAAGTATCTTACTATAATGTGGGTGTAGGGTATGCTAGCTATCTCACTATCGGTAACGGAAGGGATTTCTCAAGTCTTTCTCTCGTTTCGGAAGCACTCTCCTCATTCTTTCGTTAGGGCGACTGCTGCCCCAGAGTATATTCTTTCGGCAGGAAGCGAAAGGAAGGTATGGGCATAAAGGTGCTAGCCCTGTCGGTAGCGGAATAGCTGTCTCTAAGTGTGTTTCCTATGTCGCCCCATGCAGTAAAGGACGGGTGATGTCTCCTGCCCGGATCGATGGATAGAGTCTCGCTCATAGATAGAGGAAGAGTACGCGCGCTAGCGCGCTACGGCTTTCGAAGTTGATCGGATCAGATAGCCCTTCGGGCGCACATCAAATTCCGATCAACTGGTAGCATACATATTCGCGGGTGAAGAATGAAAAACGTCCGCTAACGCTTAGCAGTCGGTATTCGAGTAGCAGTTGGGAAAGGAGATTTGGACTGGATAGTGCTTTGCATTTACAAAGTCTTGCCTTCCTCCATCTCATAGTACGGAGTAGAAGGTCAGGGGGAAGCTACCGCTGAAGTGATGCTTTAGGAAGGGGAATGGCTGGCTGCTATTGCTGCTAAGCCTTTCAACTCCCTGCCACGGGCGGTAGCTGCGCTACCTCAAACAGTCACTGCTACTGCTAGCTGCCAAACAAAAACCCCCTTTTTAAATCACTAGAGTAACTCCCTAGGGAAGAAGAAGAAATTTCTTGTTTTTAAATAAAAAAGAATCAAACTCAAACACCAGAAATTACATGAATGACTTGAGTGGAAAGCTGAAAGCGGAAAGACA